CGGTTAATTTTTTTATTGAGCGCAGTTATAATTAACCTTAGAGGCCAAAAAAAATCTAGTGTAATAAAAATAAACGAAATCGGTAAAAAACCCCCTCGATGGTCATACAAATTAATCAACGAGTTACACCAAAATTTTAAAAAACGACGAAAAGAACAAGGCATAATACAAGGGCTGGGGCACCAGCTTCGAACAAGAAAATTTAAACATATAGATTTTTTAAATCGTTCGACACGAACTTTAGAAACTTTGAAGAAGTCTAATTTAAATAATTCTAATATTGATATTGATAAAAAATTTAATAAAGATTTGGGTTTTATAAGTTATTTGGAAGAACCAGATTTTCGTCGATCCGTAATCAAAGGATCTATGCGCGCTCAAAGGCGTAAATTGGTTATTTGGGGACCGTATCAAGGAAATCCTCATTCCCCGCTTTTTTTGGAAAAAAAGCAAGATTTTCCTTTTCCTATATCCGACCTAATCAAACTTTTTTTTAATATTAAAGATCGGTTGGGTAAAAAGTCAGAATTCGAAATTTTAAATAAACAATCCCCCCCAAAAAGAAACAACCAGGAAGACGTAATGGAATTCTGGGAGAACATTCCACATGGACACAAAACAAGAGGTATTCTGTTACTAGCTCAATCAACTTTTAGAAAATATATTAAATTACCTTTATTGATAATAGCTAAGAATATTGTCCGTATTTTATTACGGCAATCTCCGGAATGGTATGAGGATTTCCAAGATTGGAATAGAGAAATTTATCTAAAATGCAGCTCTAATGGTCTTCAATTCTCCAAAACAAAATTTCCTAAAAATTGGTTAAGAGGAGGTTTTCAGATAAAAATCCTATATCCTTTTCATTTGAAACCTTGGCACAGATCTAAGCTAGGACTCTATGATTCTGATAGAGACCTAAAGCAACAAGAGGATTTTGATTCTTGTTTTTTAACAATTTTGGGAATGGAAACGGAACATCCTTTTGGTCCTCCTCGAAAAACACCTTCCTTTTTTGAACCCATTTTTAAAGATATAGACTATAAAGTCGAAATCAGAAAATTCAATTTTAGAGTTCGAAGAATTTTTAAAAAAATAAAAAAGAAAGAAGCAAAAGCATTTTTCTTTATAAAACAAATAATAACAGAACTTTTAAAAGGAAATAAAATTCCATTATTTATACCGAGAGAAATATATGAATCAAGTGAAACTCAAACAGAAAAGGATTCCATAATCAGCAATCAGATAATTCATGAATCACTTAGTAAAATTCGATCTACAGGTTGGACAAATTATTCACATGCAGAAGAAGAAATGAAACATAGGATTGATAGAAGAAACACAATCAGAAATGAAATAGAAATAATGAAAAAAAATAAAAAAAAAGTAACGCCAGGAATCAAAAAAAAGAAAAATAATAATGCAGAATCATCCCCAAAAATTTTGAAAATATTCAAAATAAAAAATATTGAATTATTAGTTAAATTTTTTATTGAAAAAATATACATAGATATCTTTCTATGTATCATTAATATGCGCAGAATCCCTCTACAACTTTTTATCGAATCAACAAAAAAAATTCTTGATAATGATAAATACATTAACAATAATGAAACAAATCAAGAAAGGATTAATAAAACAAAACAAAATAAAATTGACTTTATTTTGTCTATGACTATAAAAAGGGCTTTTGATAATCTTAGAAATAGTAAGCGGAAGTCAGATATTTTTTTTGATTTATCTTACTTGTCACAAAAATATGTATTTTTCAAATTATCACAAACGCAGATTATTAACTTCAATAAGTTAAGATCTATTCTTCAATATAATGGACCGTCTTTTTTTCTTAAGACTGAAATAAAGGATTTTTTTGGAAGACAAGGAATATTTCATTCCGAATTAAGACATAATAAACTTCCAAATTATGGAATGAATCCATGGAAAAACTGGTTAAGAGGTCATTATCAATACGATTTATCTCAGATTACATCGTCTAGATTAATCCCCAAAAAATGGCGAAATAGAATCCACCAATGCCATACGTCTCAAAATAAAGATTTAAACAAATGGTATTCCTCTGAAAAAGACCAATTACTTGATTCAAAAAAAAAACAAAATTCGAAAGTCTATTTATTACCAAATAAAGAGGAGAATTTAAAAAAAAACTATAGATATGATCTTTTATCATATAAATATATTCATTCTGAAACTAAAAATAACTACTATATTTATAGATCATCATTAGAAACAAATAATAACCAAGAAAATTCCACCAGAAATAAAGAAAAATTTTTTAGCATACTCAAGAATATTCCTAGCAAGAATTATTTAGGAAAAAGCGATATTATATATATGGAAAAAAATAAAGATAGAAAATTTTTGTATAAAATTAATAAAAATATTAAGGTTGAACCTAATAAGGACCAAATAAAGGATAAAATTCATAATAATGGTCTTTTTTATCTTCCGATTGATTCAAATTCGGAAATAAATTACAAAA